CAGAGGAATGGAAAAAATCGCGGAAAACCGAACTATTATACAATACTTACCTTATGTAACACGGTGGGATTATTTAGCTACTATGTTTACAGAAGCAATAACGGTAAATGCACCAGAATTCTTGGAGAATATTCAAATACCCCAAAGAGCCAGCTATATTAGGGTAATTATGTTAGAGTTGAGCCGTATAGCTTCTCACTTGTTATGGCTTGGACCTTTTATGGCTGATCTCGGCGCACAGACCCCTTTTTTCTATATTTTTAGAGAGAGAGAGTTAATATACGATCTTTTTGAAGCTGCTACAGGTATGCGAATGATGCACAATTACTTTCGCATCGGAGGAGTAGCCGCGGATCTACCTTATGGATGGATCGATAAATGTTTAGATTTCTGTGATTATTTTTTACGCGGAGTTGTTGAATATCAACAACTTATTACACAGAATCCCATTTTTTTAGAGCGAGTTGAGGGAGTAGGTTTTATTAGTGGAGAAGAAGCAGTAAATTGGGGCTTATCGGGACCGATGTTACGAGCTTCTGGAATACAATGGGATCTTCGTAAAGTGGATCCTTATGAATCTTACAACCAATTTGATTGGAAAGTCCAATGGCAAAAAGAAGGGGATTCGTTAGCTCGTTATTTAGTACGAGTCAGTGAAATGAGAGAATCGATTAAAATAATTCAACAAGCGGTAGAAAAAATTCCTGGAGGCCCTTATGAGAATTTAGAAGTCCGACGCTTTAAGAAAGCAAAGAATTCCGAATGGAATGATTTTGAATATCGATTTCTTGGTAAAAAACCTTCACCCAATTTTGAATTGTCAAAGCAAGAGCTTTATGTAAGAGTGGAAGCCCCAAAAGGTGAATTAGGAATTTATCTAGTAGGAGATGATAGCCTTTTCCCCTGGAGATGGAAAATTCGTCCACCCGGTTTTATTAATTTGCAAATTCTTCCTCAACTAGTTAAAAAAATGAAATTGGCTGATATCATGACGATATTAGGTAGTATAGATATCATTATGGGAGAAGTTGATCGTTGAAATGATAATAGATAGGGTAGAAGTAGAAACTATCAATTCTTTTTCGAAATTGGAATTATTAAAAGAAGTCTATGGACTCATATCGATTCTACCCATTTTGGCCCTCCTTTTGGGAATCACAATAGAGGTACTCGTAATTGTGTGGTTAGAAAGAGAAATATCTGCGTCGATACAACAACGTATTGGTCCTGAATATGCGGGCCCCTTGGGACTGCTTCAAGCTATAGCAGACGGTACTAAGCTACTTTTAAAAGAGGATATCCTACCATCCCGAGGAGATATTCCTTTATTTAGCATTGGACCCTCTATAGCAGTCATATCAATTTTATTAAGTTTTTTAGTTATCCCTTTGGGATATCACTTTGTTTTAGCCGATCTTAGTATTGGTGTTTTTTTATGGATTGCCATTTCAAGTATTGCCCCTATTGGTCTTCTTATGGCAGGATATAGCTCAAATAATAAATATTCTTTTTTAGGCGGTCTACGAGCTGCTGCTCAATCCATTAGTTATGAAATACCATTAACTTTTTGTGTTCTAGCAATATCTCTACGTGTGATTCGTTAAAATAGGATCTTTTTCCTATAAAATCAATTAACTATTTATCTTCCTTTTCTTATTCTGTATTCGGGTTGGTAAGTTAAACTAGATAGCTATATGAGTGAAACAAAACAGCTTATAAATTTGTAGTAAAAAGAACAAATCTCATTTCCTACGTACAAGAAAAAAGTTGAAGTAAACATAAGCAGTGTAAACTCTTTACCCCAAGGTTGATATTTTTTAATTAGTCATCATATCTTGAAGCGGGCAAGAATAAAGGATTCGCGATATGGAATTCCATTACTAGAATATTCCGAGTTATTACTATAACTTATAATCATAAGAAGAATCCATCAAAAGTTAGTGAAGGGTTAGGAACACTAAAGTACATAAAGGATTAGGAATGGGGAATCTAAGATATTAGAGATTTTTCCCCATAAAAGGAATCATAATAAGGACTTGAAATTAGTGGAAATTATCAAGTAGTATTTTCTTCGGATTCCGATCCAGAGTATGTTCCCATTCACTTGTTAAGGAAATGGCTATAAAGAACGAATTAACCCTTTACCCCTTTTTTTTTTCTTTTTAAATACCCCCTCCCCTACCCCGGGAAAGAAGAGTAGGACAAAAGATGTGGAGTGCAATACAAAAAAATTGGAATTATTTCCTTCCTCTATCCATATTCATAGAGAATTCCTTATGAACTAATACCCAAATCTTTTCATTTATTAATTTAATTCCTATAAGAAGTGTTTTATTCCAAGATTAAGTTATTACTGAACAAAGAAATAAATTTATTATATTATAAATCTAAAGGATGAGATCAATTCAGAAGCGCTTTTTATTATTCTAGCAGACGGAATTACTTTGATCTAATTTAGGACTTTCCAATCTATTTTATTTTACCTAATTCTATCTACGCTCCGGGGGCTAATAACGAAAGGAAACAGTCCTCTCTTTTTTCTGATCATAGAGAAGCCGTATGAAGCTAAGGTTTCACGTACGGTTTTGGAATAGCGGTGGGAACTGTGATGTTATCGTCGACTATGATTATCTAACAGTTCAAGTACAGTTGATATAGTTGAAGCACAGTCAAAGTATGGTTTTTTTGGGTGGAATATTTGGCGTCAGCCTATAGGTTTTCTAGTTTTTCTAATTTCTTCTTTAGCAGAATGTGAAAGATTACCCTTTGATTTACCAGAAGCGGAGGAAGAATTAGTAGCAGGTTATCAAACCGAATATTCCGGTATAAAATATGGTTTATTTTATCTTGTTTCTTACCTCAATTTATTAGTTTCCTCTTTATTTGTAACAGTTCTCTACTTAGGCGGGTGGAATTTATCTATTCCCTATATATCCTTTTTTGATTTTTTCCAAATGAATAACGCAGTTGGAATTTTGGAAATGACAATAGGTATCTTTATTACATTAACTAAAGCTTATTTATTTCTCTTCATTTCTATCACAATAAGATGGACTTTACCCAGGATGAGAATGGATCAGTTATTAAATCTTGGATGGAAATTTCTTTTACCTATTTCCCTGGGCAATCTCTTATTAACAACCTCTTCCCAACTTGTTTCACTATAAATAAGATAATACAATAACAGTAAGAATATTTTCAACGCAAAAGCTCTCTCAAACAAGAGAAAGAAACATATCTTTTTCATAGATATTTAGAATGAATATGTTCCCTATGGTAACTGGGTTCATGAGTTATGGTCAACAAACAATACGTGCTACAAGGTACATTGGTCAAAGTTTCATAACTACCTTATCCCACACAAATCGTTTACCTATAACGATTCACTACCCTTACGAAAAATCAATTACACCAGAGCGTTTCCGGGGGCGAATCCACTTTGAATTTGATAAATGTATTGCTTGTGAAGTATGTGTTCGCGTATGTCCGATAGATCTACCCGTTGTGGATTGGAGATTTGAAAAGGATATTAAAAGGAAACAATTGCTTAATTATAGTATTGATTTCGGAGTTTGTATATTTTGTGGCAATTGTGTTGAGTACTGTCCGACAAGCTGTTTATCAATGACTGAAGAGTATGAACTTTCTACTTATGATCGTCATGAATTGAATTACAATCAAATTGCTTTAAGTCGATTACCGATCTCCATAATGGAAGATTACACAATTCAAACAATTAGAAATTCGACTAAAAGTAAAATAGACGAAGATCAATCTTCGAATTCAAGAACGATTACTGATTACTAAACTCGTATTTTTTCTTTTTGTTATAAAAAAAGAATACTCCTTTACTAACTATAAAGAAAAACGAATAACTACTGCTTATTGGAAATTTTTTAATATTTTAAATCAGACTAGATTTTTGTGATATAATTTCTAACTATACAGCTTATACACAAAAAAAGTATCCTAATCCCTTTTGCCTTCCTTGAATCCTTTAGTTTTAGTCAGTTCATGAAAAATTTTATACTATTAATTTCTTTTTATCCATAATGGATTTACCTGGACCAATACATGAGATTCTTATGCTATTTGGGGGATTTGTTCTTTTACTAGGGGGTCTAGGAGTAGTATTACTTACCAATCCCATTTATTCTGCCTTTTCACTGGGATTAGTTCTTGTTTGTATATCCTTATTCTATTTTTTATTAAATTCCTACTTTGTAGCTGTGGCACAACTTCTTATTTATGTGGGAGCCATAAATGTCTTGATCATATTCGCTGTAATGTTTGTAAATGGCTCAGAATGGTCTAAAGATAAGAATTATTGGACTATTGGAGATGGATTCACTTCACTAGTTTGTATAACTATTGTTTTTTCACTAATGACTACTATCCCAGATACGTCATGGTATGGAATTCTTTGGACTACAAGATCAAACCAAATAGTAGAACAGGGTCTCATAAATAATGTTCAACAAATTGGGATTCATTTAGCAACCGATTTTTATCTTCCGTTTGAACTCATTTCCATAATTCTTTTAGTTTCTTTAATAGGTGCAATTACTATGGCTCGGCAATAAGAAAACTTAAAAATAGTAAAAATTCTAAGAATTGGAAATCTAAAATAAATAACTAAAGAATCACAATTTTGATTTAGTAAAACTGATCTACTGCCAACAAATACCTTCTTTTTTTTCTCTTTTGTTGTGTAATTGTTCTATTGTAATTAATTGAATCGGTTCAATTCTTGTCCTCATATTGAAATGAATCGAGATTGATAAGGAGTTAATTAATGATGTTTGAGCATATACTTTTTTTGAGTGTATATTTATTTTCGATTGGTATCTATGGATTGATTACAAGCCGAAACATGGTTAGAGCTCTAATATGCCTTGAACTTATACTGAATTCAATTAATCTAAATCTCGTAACATTTTCTGATCTATTTGATAGTCGCCAATTAAAAGGAGACATTTTCGCAATTTTTGTGATAGCCCTTGCGGCTGCTGAGGCCGCTATTGGACTATCCATTCTTTCTTCCATCCATCGTAATAGGAAATCAACTCGTATCAATCAATCTAATTTATTGAATAATTAGACATACAATCCTCTAAACAAAGGCGCATATATAATAATATTGAATATTAAGATGAATAAAAATCAATACTATTTTCTTAGTATTATTTGAGAATATACATTTTTTTTAAGTAGGTTATTGCATAGTATTCTTTTTCACTTAAATGAATTTTTGTAATTCATTGATATTGCAATTTGAATATTGCAATAATTTATATTGAAAAGACGATAGCCAATTTATTGGCTAATTCGAATTCGTATGTCCAATTCGTATAATTCTTATTATTGAAGTCCAAAATTCAAGTCTCTTGGCTTTTTTCACGCTTTCTCACAAACGGATTAAAAAATAGATTATTATTTTTGAAGTTTGGATAAACCATTGCTTCATCTGGTGTCTACAATACATATGACTCATGATAGTACTAATTTCATTTTTACCAGATCGAAAAATTTTATGTTGAAAAGAAAAATTTATAGATCCAATGTCACATTCCGTAAAAATTTACGATACATGTATAGGATGCACTCAATGTGTACGAGCTTGTCCAACAGATGTATTAGAAATGATACCCTGGGATGGATGTAAAGCCAAGCAAATTGCTTCCGCGCCGAGAACCGAAGATTGTGTGGGTTGTAAGAGATGCGAATCCGCCTGCCCGACAGATTTTTTAAGTGTCCGCGTTTATTTAGGGCCTGAAACAACCCGTAGCATGGCTCTATCTTATTGATTGATACGTTACAAAAAACTTCATTCGAATCGTCTGATTCCTCTTTACCGAAGAAGCCTGTGCTCGAAATAATCGAGCACGGGCTTTTCTGGTCAAAACGTATCTTGTCTTTATCACTTTATCATGAGTTATTTTCCTTGGTTAACAATACTTGTTGTTTTGCCGATATTTGCAGGTTTATTAATTTTCTTTTTACCTCATAGGGGAAACAAAATCGTTAGGTGGTATACTATATCTATTTGTTTATTAGAATTCCTTCTAATGACTTATGCATTCTGTTATCATTTCCAACTGGAGGATCCCTTAATCCAACTAAAGGAGGATTATAAATGGATAGATATACTCGATTTCCACTGGAGATTGGGAATCGATGGACTTTCAGTAGGATCCATTTTATTGACAGGATTTATCACTACTTTAGCTACTTTAGCAGCTTGGCCAGTTACCCGGAATTCGCGATTATTCTATTTCCTGATGCTCGCAATGTATAGTGGTCAAATAGGATTATTTTCTTCGCGAGACCTTTTACTTTTTTTTATCATGTGGGAGTTAGAATTAATTCCTGTTTACTTACTTTTATCCATGTGGGGGGGGAAGAGGCGTCTATATTCAGCTACAAAGTTTATTTTGTATACTGCAGGCGGTTCCATTTTTTTCTTAATCGGAGTTCTGGGTATGGGCTTATATGGTTCCAACGAACCAGGATTAGATTTGGAAAGATTAATTAATCAATCATACCCGACAACCTTGGAAATACTTTTATATTTTGGCTTCCTTATTGCTTATGCTGTCAAATTGCCGATTATACCCCTACATACGTGGTTACCAGATACCCATGGCGAAGCGCATTATAGTACATGTATGCTTTTAGCGGGAATCTTATTAAAGATGGGAGCATATGGATTGATTCGTATCAACATGGAATTGTTACCTCATGCTCATTATCTATTTTCGCCCTGGTTGGTAATAATAGGAGCGATCCAGATAATCTATGCAGCTTCAACTTCTCTTGGTCAACGAAATTTTAAAAAAAGAATAGCCTATTCCTCTGTATCTCACATGGGTTTCATAATTATAGGAATTGGTTCCATAACCAACATTGGACTCAATGGAGCTATTTTACAAATATTATCCCATGGATTTATTGGTGCTACACTTTTTTTCTTGGCAGGAACGGCTTCTGATAGAATGCGTCTTGTTTATCTTGAAGAACTGGGGGGAATATCTATCCCAATGCCGAAAATTTTTACTATGTTTAGTAGCTTTTCAATGGCTTCTCTTGCCTTACCAGGAATGAGTGGTTTTGTGGCAGAATTAGTAGTCTTTTTTGGACTAATTACTAGTCCAAAATTTTTGTTAATGCCAAAAATGCTAATTACTTTTGTAATGGCAATTGGAATGATATTAACCCCTATATATTTATTATCTATGTTACGCCAGATGTTCTATGGATACAAGCTATTTAATGTTCCAAACGCAAATTTTGTGGATTCTGGACCACGAGAACTCTTTATTTTAATCTGTATCTTTTTACCAGTAATAGGTATTGGTATTTATCCAGATTTAGTTCTCTCTCTATCCGTTGACAGAGTAGAGGCTCTCTTATCCAATTATTATCCTAAATAGGTTTGGTTTTTTTACTAGTCCGCTCTATTAATGCAGAAAAAAGTAAAAAGTCTAATTAGATCTATCTTGAATTTTTGAGAACCCTTTGAGAAGGCGTTCAAGGGGTTCTCAAATAAAACAAAAAAGTAAAAAGGTTCATTTCATGAAGGTTTTATTTTATGTAATCATTTAGGTGTTAATGTAAACGAACCATAACTATGTAAACCTATTCCTAATAGATTGATACCAAAATAACAGATCCAAATTATAAGAAATCCTATCGAAGCTACAAGTGCCGAATTTGTACCCTTCCAATTTTGATTTGTTCTACTATGTAAATAAATTGCAAATATGGTCCAAGTAATAAATGCCCAAGTTTCCTTAGGATCCCAATTCCAATAGGATCCCCACGCCTCATTAGCCCATACTGCTCCACAAAGAATACCTATGGTTAAAAGGGTAAATCCTAGACTAATGACACGATAACTCCAAGAATCCAAACGCTCCGTTAATTGATATTTGTAATAATTCGGAAATGAAAGAACAGAGGTGCTTTTTAAAGCACTTCTTTTTGCATAAAAATCACTAAAGAAAAATGTTTTATTTAAAACATTTTTCTTCTTTTTAGAAAAGAAATGGAAATTATTTCGAAATCTAATGATTAGAATAGCGGCAGATAATAAGGATCCGCACAAAAGAGTTGCATAGCTTAGTAACATCATACTGACATGCATCATTAACCACTGAGATTGTAGAGCAGGTACTAGTATTGTGGATTGATGCATTTCAGTTAAAAGACCCGATGTGGCAAAGCCTTGCGTTAAAATAGTACTTGGTGTAGTTATTGTGCTTAAATCATTTTTAGAGTTCTGTATCTTAGGAATGGTATGAAGAATATACAGAGCCCATGAAAGGAAGATCAATGACTCATATAAATTACTTAATGGAAAATGTCCCGAAGAAGCCCAACGAGAAACTAGGAATCCTGTTATAGAGAAAAAAGTAACTATCATTCCTTTTTCTGACGAATCACGTAATCCCCCAATTTCACGAACTAATAAGGTTATCGAATGAATCGTAATCACAATAGAAATGGTTGAGAAAGAGATATGAGTTAGTATATGTTCTAAAGTTGCAAATAGCATAAGGGGAAGGTCCCATTACAAAATTGTAAATTTCGAATTGAATCCATTTTATAATCTATTGTATTCTTTTTCGAGAATGCCGCCACTCGGATTCGAACCGAGATGCTTGAGCACTGCTTCCTAAGAGCAGCGTGTCTACCAATTTCACCATGGCGGCTAACTTCAAATAATGGATAACTTAAAAGAATAATAGCTGTTATCTCGCGAATCGTCGAGATTGGGAAAGTCTATAAAATTTAGGAACATTAGAGTATTCATTAAAATAGACTTCGTTTGGTAGTATCGTTGCGATTTTTTTTTACAATAAACTCTTGCTGTGCCTAATAGAAAGGCTCCTTGAAAGAGTTGGAACTACTTTTTTTCTAAGTTGTGCAATATAGAACTAATTTTTTTAGAATGAGTTTCTCCCTTAAATTTTGAAAATTCTTTCAATAAAAGGAAAAATTTATAGAATGCAAGTCTTTATGCTGGTATTAATAGGATTTACTTTACTAACCTTAAACCAATGATTTTGGAGAAAATGGAAGTGGTAAGTCCTATTGCAAGAATATTCCACTTTTCATAATAGAATTCTCAAATTTTATTATGAAAATTTGAGAATTCTATTATGAAAAATTCATTGATCATTGATAGGAAAAGAATACTTAGCACACAGTATACCAAAACTTTTATTCTATATATCAAAGGGATTTGTTCTAAGAATATTGTACCGAGTAATTCGACACATAAAAGTACATTAATTAATTAATCCAAATTATTCATATTTAAGTAATTGGAATAATTTTTTGTAAGTAATTGGAATAATTTTTTGATAGGTCAATTCAGATTATTCCAAAACCTTATTATTTGTTTGTTTGTTGTTGTTGCCCCGAAAAACCCTTTGGTTTTGGATTTTCATTCCCGCTGGAAAATGATCTTGATTTTGCTAAAGAATAAGATTGTACTATGGAAAAATAAGTTTTTTTCTTCCAAATATTTTTACGAATACGCTTTTTTGACATTGAAGTACGTTTTTTTGGAACTGCCATTCAAAAAGGAAATTAGTTTTTTCTAGTTGTATGTGAAAGACATCTATTCCGGCAAATCAATCCTTCTTTCTTCTTTTTCTTAGTATTTATACTTAGATGCTGAAAGATACTGAAATTCTGAATTATTTTTTACTTAATTTTGTCTAATGCGGATAAGACAAGAATTTTTAAAATTTTTTCCGTATATATTTTATACTTTGTTCTAATAATATAGAATATATAGAAAGGTTTCCCCTTTAAATCTATTTATAGATATTTATATATCAAGTATACTCCATATATAGATATATGGTACGGAAGCGTATCCCCTGTATAAGACCGGTGGATAAAAAGAAGGGAAAATCCAAATAGTTAATTAAGTTCAGATATGGTATTCCATAATGGAATACCCATCAAAACAAAAAATACTGAGTCTCTTAAACAAGACATTATAAAACTTAGGTAATTATAGTCATTAGGATTTGAGTTCTATATTTCAGTAAGAACTATTTGAGAATTTTTTATAAACATGGGTTTTCTTTTCATTGGAATTCAATCAATCAGTTACGAAACAAGACAGCTGCTTCATCTTTGTTTTAAAGAAATCTCAAAATGAATAGAAAGTAAAAAGATTACACTTTTGTTATTTTAATAAATATCCTTATTTAGGTAATAACTAGGTAACGAACTTATTTTATTAACTTTTTGAATTTAACCAATTCAACCTATTCTTAATTTTTGATTATCTCAATGAAATAAATTTTGGAAAAATTAAGAATTCCAGTTTTTTTTTCTTATTCTTTTTATTTATTCCTTCAGAAAGAGATAAGAATTGGTTTGGTGAATCGGAAACAATTTTATTTTCTAGAAAAATTAAAGTAAAAATTTCAAGTAAAAATTTCAACTTCTTTTCTTATGGAACATATATATCAATATGCATGGGTAATCCCTCTTCTCCCACTTCCAGTTATTATGTCAATGGGATTTGGCCTTTTTTTTATTCCGACAGCAACAAAAAATCTTCGTCGCATATGGGCTTTTCCTAGTGTTTTACTCTTAAGTATAGCTATGGTATTCTCAGTTCAACTATCTATTCAACAAATAAATGGAAGTTCTATCTATCAATATCTATGGTCTTGGACCGTGAATAATGATTTTTCTTTAGAATTTGGATACTTGATTGACCCGCTTACTTCTATTATGTTAATACTAATTACTACTGTAGGAATCCTGGTACTTATTTATAGTGACGGTTATATGTCTCACGATGAAGGGTATTTGAGATTTTTTGTTTATATAAGTTTTTTCAATACTTCCATGCTGGGATTGGTTACTAGCTCCAATTTGATACAAATTTATTTTTTTTGGGAACTTGTAGGAATGTGTTCTTATTTATTGATAGGCTTTTGGTTTACACGACCAATCGCAGCGAGTGCTTGTCAAAAAGCTTTTGTAACTAATCGTGTAGGGGATTTTGGTCTATTATTAGGGATTTTAGGTTTTTTTTGGATAACGGGTAGTTTAGAGTTTAGGGATTTGTTCAAAATAGCTAATAACTGGATTCCTAATAATGGAATTAACTCTTTACTTACTACTTTGTGTGCTTTTTTATTATTCCTTGGTGCAGTTGCGAAATCCGCACAATTCCCTCTTCACGTATGGTTACCCGATGCTATGGAAGGACCCACTCCCATTTCAGCTCTTATACACGCAGCAACTATGGTTGCTGCGGGTATTTTTCTTCTAGCTCGACTTCTTCCTCTTTTCATATCTCTACCTTTTATAATGAGTTTAATTTCTTTAGTAGGTACAATAACACTCTTCTTAGGAGCCACTTTAGCTCTTGCTCAGAGAGATATTAAAAGAAGTTTAGCCTATTCTACAATGTCTCAATTGGGTTATATGATGTTAGCTCTAGGTATAGGTTCTTATCAAGCTGCTTTATTTCATTTGATCACTCATGCTTATTCAAAAGCTTTATTGTTCTTGGGATCCGGATCCATTATTCATTCAATGGAACCTCTTGTTGGATATTCACCAGATAAAAGTCAGAATATGGTTCTTATGGGGGGTTTAAGAAAATATATTCCAATTACAAGATCCACTTTTTTATGGGGGACACTTTCTCTTTGTGGTATTCCACCTCTTGCTTGCTTTTGGTCCAAAGATGAGATCCTTAGTAATAGTTGGTTGTATTCGCCCTTTTTTGGAATAATAGCCTCCTTTACTGCAGGATTAACTGCCTTTTATATGTTTCGGATATATTTACTTACATTTGATGGGTATTTGCGCGTTCATTTTCAAAATTATAGTAGCACTAAAGAGGGTCCCTTGTATTCAATATCCTTATGGGGAAAAAGGATACCCAAAGGAGTGAATGGGGATTTCGTTTTATCAACAACAAAGAGTGGAGTTTCTTTTTTTTCACAAAATATACCAAAAATTCAAGGTAATACAACAAATAGGATAGGATGCTTTAGTACGTCCTTTGGGGCTAAAAAAACTTTTGCCTATCCACATGAAACGGGAAATACTATGTTATTTCCTCTTCTTATATTACTGCTTTTTACTTTCTTCATTGGATTCATAGGAATCTCTTTTGATAATGGAGCGACCGATAATGGAATAGCGGGGTTAACCATATTATCAAAGTGGTTAACTCCCTCAATAAACTTTACCCAGGAAAGTTCTAATTCTTCTATAAATTCATATGAATTTATTACTAATGCAATTTCTTCTGTAAGTCTAGCTATCTTCGGTTTATTCATCGCATATATCTTCTATGGATCCGCTTATTCTTTTTTTCAGAATTTGGATTTACAAAATTCCTTTTACAAGGAAAGTACGAAAAAGGAATTTTTTGATAAAGTAAAAAAAAAGATATACAGTTGGTCATATAATCGCGGTTATATAGATATTTTCTATACTAGGGTCTTTACTCTCGGTATAAGAGGATTAACCGAACTAACGGAGTTTTTTGATAAAGGTGTCATTGATGGAATTATCAATGGAGTGGGTCTTGTTAGTTTTTGTATAGGAGAAGAAATTAAATATGTAGGAGGAGGGCGAATCTCATCTTATTTATTCTTTTTTTTATGTTATGTATCCGTATTTTTATTCTTTTTTCTTTCTTAACTTGTTGCCTAAACAATTATCGTATCCCTTCCTCCCTTCTACCATCTCTCTATCTCTCTAGCTACCATCTCTCTATCTCCCTCGTGTCCTATCGGTTTTCCGCGATTTTTTCCATTCCTCTGTGTAAATAGCCTAATATGGGTTCACAATCAATAACATCTTCACCATCGAGAGTAACGATCAGTCGAAGAACACCATGCATTGATGGGTGTTGAGGGCCCATATTGACTATCATGAGATCTTTTCTTGTAAGCGGTAGACTCATATCCTTTCTTCCTTAATTCATTATTCCATGAAAATGGATTATTCCATGAATTCCTCAAAAGGAGGCTCATCAAAATGCAAAATCTAAGACTACTATAAGACTACTAATAAAATAAGAAAAAAATTCGAACGATTAAATTACTGCTCCCGAATATTCAACTGACTGATTAATTTCTTATAACGTACTCTATTTTTCTTTGCCAAATAAGCTAACAAACGTCGACGTTTTCCCAAAAGTATTCGTAGACCTCTTTCGGATGAAAAATCTTTTTTGTGTAATTCCAAATGTGAAGCAAGTCTCCGTATCTTATTGGTGAAACTGAATACTTGAAATTCAACAGAACCCCTGTTTTCTTCTTTTTCTTCTTTAACCATAAATCCCACAATTTTTCTACCTCCTTTCTTTTTCATATATTTTTCTGATCAGGAAAAATAAAAAATTATGTCAGTTATTTTGAAGTTATTCTAATCTCGTACACACAAAAATTTGCAATTATTCATCTACTACTGGAATTTGGATTGATTTTATCAATGCAAATTGGATTTGGATAGAAGAGTACATTCTTTCTAATATTTTAGATAGAAGAAACATTTCTTCTATCTAAAATATTAGAAAGAATTTTGCTGATTTATTTATTGCTATATCCAATTTATTGATACACCATTTAATTGATATCATTTAGCAAAATGAAACACAGCATATGCATCCATCTTTCGGCTCGAGAATTTCACGGGATAGAGATATGGTATAAGAAATAGGCTATTAAGTAACTCTAAATGAATTGTGGATACATCTGTATCCTTAACATACTGAAACGATTGCCATTATTCGTATCAAACCAATAGCTATTCATACAAGCGAAATCTTCTAATCAATGGTGGGCCAATAATGCATTTTTTTGCATATGTATTAAGACGCTTGGGCTGATTTCGAAATTGTCCAGAGTTTTATATGTTGTTTTCATTGCAAAATGATGGGTCTCCTTCCGTAACTTTCCAATTACGAGTACGAGAATTGAAAGACATGAAAATTCTCAATTCTCTACGGCGTCTAGGAGATAGATAGAATATTTTCAGGAACAAGAAAATCAGAAGAATCTTTCTCTCTATTCACTACCATTCTGCGTCTTCGACTTCTATTAGTTTTTTTTCTTCTTTAATCCAATAGCTATAGTTTGATATAAGAATCCATTTCTCAAAGTAATGGAAACCATTCTCTTATAGTATAGGAAATGGTTCAAAATCGCTATTGCACCTTTTAGGTATCGTGAAAAGTGATACCTGTGAAGATCGTGCATTTCAGTCAAATTAGGATCCGTTTTTCGAGTCCATGATATAACCAAATTGGGTGGATCCTCCACCCGTTTAGCTAAGAAAGAATAGATACAGAGGTAGATAATAGATCGATATGAAGATCATGAGCTGCCCCATAATGAAACCGCCAGTAGTCGCGAATATCTCCTTCTTCCCTAATCCAAGATTGGAGAAAGAAGATCTAAGAGGGACCTATGGAGAATGTGTTCAGAAATCCATAATAGAGTCCGACCACAACGACCGAATTAATTATCCTCCTCGAGAAACTTAGACTACTAAATAGAAAAGATTTTAAAATCATGGCATGGGTCTCCTTTTTTTCTTTCTTTAGAGTTTTCTATATGCACAATTTCTCGATGTTTCGATGAGAATTTCTTGACTTTCCATATATAGAAAGAGATAGACTATAAATGACATCTCTTATGTCAATAAGACCAAAGGGATGGATATTAAATGATAGGAAGTGCTAGGAAGTGAAATAGAATGAAATAGATCCACTTTCTTTGGGCTTCCCTATGAAATGAGGCATGGAACGGAGTCACTACGAAGAAATTCTGGGAGTTACGAAAGAAGCTTCGGACTCATATTGTTCATGGGTTGAGAACGGGAGTTGAACTCTAGGAGGTCGAATCCCCCCTTGTTCCTCAGTAGCTCAGTGGTAGAGCGGTCGGCTGTTAACCGACTGGTCGTAGGTTCGAATCCTACTTGGGGAGATTTGATTCA